ACCCCACTTTCCGAAGATCTCTTCCTTCTCTTTGGGCACGAACATCAATTGCAACGATTCGATAGACGGCTCATTGGGATAGATTAGATGAACAATACCCCCCCTAGAAACGTATAGGAAGTTTTCTCCTCGTACGGCTCGAGAAAAATGATTTTAAGTTATGCTTATGCATATATAGAAATCAAATGGCAAATACGTCCGAAAAAAGAAATTAAAAATAAAACTAGAAATTAAGTCCTTTTTTGTTTTGATTTCCTGAAAAAAAATCTTTTTTATTTTACTCATAACTCAAGTTGAATAACTCTTATATAGCTCAAATTAAAACCTTTTGGCATTTCATTTATTGAGTAGTCTCTAACCCCCCCCCCTTTTTTTTGTCTCATTCAAAATCGATTTGAATTGATCCAGTTGGTGAGACACTTGATTGAAAGGGTATTTCCTTGTTCCGGAATCTTTTATCTTTGCTTTGAATCATTGGGTTTAGACATTACTTCGTTGATCTTTAATGCTTTAAAAATGGCAGCAACATACCCTTTTTCATTTATTTATATCTAAGAATCATACAAACGGTTGATTCCCGCACGATATACTTTTGATCGAAAAGTTTTTATCAATTCAAGTAAATTTTACTTTTTTTATTGGAATGGGATATGAAACTTGTTCTAATTGGATCCTTTCGATTTATTTGTCAAAAATAAACTTACGAAGCTGTTTCAACTTATTAATTGATACTAACCCTAGATTCTTGCCTTTATGAAATGAATCAATAATTTCTACTCGAGCTCCATCTTGGCCTATTGAAATTTCAACCCCAAAAATTGGGGTTATAGTAGAACAGAACAAAGGATGTCGAGCCAAAAGCACTTTTTTATTTTATATAAAATGGTGGATATAAGAATCCACAAAAGATCATGTCCTTCAAGTCGCACGTTGCTTTCTACCACATCGTTTCAAACGAAGTTTTACCATAACATTCCTCAAATTTGGAATCAGTATGCAATTGATTCAATTATGGAATCATGAATAGTCATTGGTTTATTCAGTAATATAGACATAGAAATCTATATTCTACTATAAAAGAATTATATATTTTTTTATATTTAAAAATATTGGAATAGTAGATTCATTTGATTTCTAAAGAATAGAAGTATAACTAAAATAGAAAGTGCCAAAATCTTTTTCATAAAAATGTAAAGACCATTGTCACTTCTATAGAAAAATTAATACATAGAAATATTTATTCGTTTTATACGTTACATATTTTTTTTTTCTTGGCTGGGGTTTGGTGATTTTTTTCTGTAATCTTTGGAGAAAGTAAGTTTAATAAAATGTATAAATCACCCCGTTTTAATTTTAATCATTATATGAAATATACCTAAAACTTAAGTTCAAAAAGTTAAAAATAAATTTTTTACATATGTAATTTGATTTTGTTTATTTGAATAAGATTTGAACAGCTAAAGATATTTAAATAGTTCCGTTGTTGATTAGCTCCGCTTTATTCTAAAAATTTTATGGGAATGATGCCCAAAAAGCATTCTTCTTTTATTTAAAATTAATATTTATACTAGACTCTCTTTTCTAGGTACAAAACTCAAGAGATTTACTAGATTCAATATTTGTTCTTACTTTTTTTTATTTTAACCCAATATAGTATTAGCATAGGGGACTTAATCTCGTTGATGAAATTAGATTGGTACTAAAATCTCTATTTAGAATTAAAAAACGCATAGAATTCATAGTGCAATTAAACTAACTAATTTACGGGCTAAGGATTATAAATTTTTTTTTCGTATTTTTATTTTTATTATTAATGCATCATTGAAAAGTCAATAAAAAAGTAAGGAGACATAAGATTAAAAAAAAGCAATCTTTTCTTGTGATAAAATCACATATGCTCTGGGACGGAAGGATTCGAACCTCCGAATACCGGGATCAAAACCCGTTGCCTTACCACTTGGCCACGCCCCACTTCTATTCGACACTAATAAACAATAATATTTTTATTAATTGTTCGTCAATTCCCGTCCAAATATCTGTGTAGAATCCAGGGTTTTTATTAGGATTTGGACACATTTATATAGAAAATTAAACTTAATTTATTGATCATTACATCGAATTCAATTAAGATATTGTATGAAAGTATGATTTCTTCAATTCTAATGGAAGAATTGAAGGTTTTTTGATTGAGTAAGTTAAAAAAAATAAGGATTTTTTTATCTACTTTGCTTTATTCATTTTTTTCCTTATCTTATATAAATAACTCAATCAAAATGCAATTATCTCCAAGAAAAGAATGTCTGTTATGCTTAATATCTTTAGTTTGATCTGTATCTGTCTTAATTATGCCCTTTCTTCGAGTAGTTTTTTCGTTGCCAAATTGCCTGAAGCCTACGCTTTTTTGAGTCCAATCGTTGATTTTATGCCAGTTATACCATTGCTCTTTTTTCTTTTAGCCTTTGTTTGGCAAGCTGCGGTAAGTTTTCGATAATATTTGAAT